GCTAACGTAGCTTAACCAAAGCATAGTGCTGAAGACACTAAGATGGGCCCTAAAAAGCTCCGAGAGCACAAAGGATTAGTCCTAACTTTAGTATCACCTTTTACTGGATTTACACATGCAAGTCTCCGCACCCCTGTGAGGATGCCCTTGAGTCCTAGAACTAGGGACAAGGAGCAGGTATCAGGCACGCCCCCCGCAGCCCATGACATCTTGTTTAGCCACACCCCCAAGGGAGCTCAGCAGTGATAGACCTTAAGCTATAAGTGAAAACTTGACTTAGTTACAGTAACTCTAGGGCCGGTAAAACTCGTGCCAGCCACCGCGGTTAGACGAGAGGCTCAAGCTGATAAACAACGGCGTAAAGAGTGGTTAAGGGACACTCACAACTAAAGCCAAACACCCCCCAAGCCGTTGTACGCCTCCGGAGGTAGGAAGCCCCACCACGAAAGTGGCTTTAATTCTCCTGACCCCACGAAAGCTATGGCACAAACTGGGATTAGATACCTCACTATGCCTAGCCCTAAACACTGATAGCGTCGCACATACCGCTATCCGCCCGGGTACTACGAGCACTAGCTTAAAACCCAAAGGACTTGGCGGTGCTTCACACCCACCTAGAGGAGCCTGTTCTAGAACCGATAATCCCCGTTCAACCTCACCCTCTCTTGTCCCACTCCGCCTATATACCACCGTCGTCAGCTTACCCTTTGAGGGTCTCATAGTAAGCAAGACCAGCATAGCCCAACACGTCAGGTCGAGGTGTAGCGTATGAGAGGGAAAGAAATGGGCTACATTCTCTACCCTCCCCCAGAGAACACGAATAGTACAATGAAACAAATACCTTGAAGGAGGATTTAGCAGTAAGTGAAAAGTAGAACATTTTACTGAAGCTGGCCCTGAAGCGTGCACACATCGCCCGTCACTCTCTCCAAAGCACTACCATCTATTAATTAATACCCCCGTACAGCATTACAGGAGAGGCAAGTCGTAACACAGTAAGTGTACCGGAAGGTGCACTTGGAGCAAGCAGAGTGTAGCTAAGTTTAGAAAAGCATCTCCCTTACACCGAGAAGTCGCCCGTGCAAACCGAGCCGCCCTGACGCCCAACAGCTAGCCCAAAAACAACCCACAACAACCAACCATTAATACCCCCCAATAACCTAAAGCCATCTAAACAAACCATTTTTCCCCCTTAGTATGGGCGACAGAAAAGGACCCAGGAGCAACAGAAAAAGTACCGCAAGGGAAAGCTGAAAAAGAAATGAAACAACCCATCAATTAAGCCCAAAAAAGCAGAGAATCAAACTCGTACCTTTTGCATCATGATTTAGCTAGTACCCCCTAAGCAAAGAGCCCTTTAGTTTAGCCCCCCGAAACTGAGCGAGCTACTCCAAGACAGCCTATCATAGGGCTAACCCGTCTCTGTGGCAAAAGAGTGGGGAGAGCTTTGAGTAGAGGTGAAAAGCCTACCGAGCCCAGTAATAGCTGGTTGCCTAAGAAATGAATATAAGTTCAGCCTCCAAGCCTTCCCACCCCAAGCAAGTCTCACCCACATTGGCCCTAGGAAGCCCAGAGAGTTAGTTAAAGGAGGTACAGCTCCTTTAAAAAAGATACAACTTTTCCAGGCGGATATAGATCAAAATTAAGCAAGGTATGTGTTTTAGTGGGCTTGGAAGCAGCCACCATAGCAGAAAGCGTTAAAGCTCAGACATACTCACACCTCCCCCAATCCCGATAAAAAATCTAAATCCCCAACCTGATATTAGGCCCCCTCATGCCACCATGAGAGAGTTTATGCTAAAATGAGTAACAAGAGGGCACGCCCCTCTCCTTGCACAAGTGTACATCGACATGGACCCACCACCGACCATTAAACGGCCCCAATCACAGAGGGGAGTGAACAGTAAACAACAAACTAGAAGACCACTCAACAGCCACCGTTAGCCCCACACTGGCGTGCAATTAAGGAAAGACTAAAAGAAAAAGAAGGAACTCGGCAAACCTGGGCTCCGCCTGTTTACCAAAAACATCGCCTCTTGCAACTAACATATAAGAGGTCCCGCCTGCCCTGTGACAATTGTTCAACGGCCGCGGTATTTTGACCGTGCGAAGGTAGCGTAATCACTTGTCTTTTAAATGAAGACCTGTATGAATGGCACGACGAAGGCCCAGCTGTCTCCTTTTTCAGGTCAGTGAAATTGATCTTCCCGTGCAGAAGCGGAAATGACAACATAAGACGAGAAGACCCTATGGAGCTTCAGACATAGGGCAGCTCACGTCAAGCACCCCCCGATAAAGGGCTAAACCAAGTGAACCCCTACCCCAATGTCTTTGGTTGGGGCGACCACGGGGAAAAACCAAGCCCCCACGCGGACAAAGGAGTAACCCTCCTACAACCAAGAGCCACCACTCTAAGTAACAGAAATTCTGACCAAAATGATCCGGCAACGCCGATCCACGGACCGAGTTACCCTAGGGATAACAGCGCAATCCTCTTCCAGAGCCCATATCTACAAGAGGGTTTACGACCTCGATGTTGGATCAGGACATCCTAACGGTGCAACCGCTGTTAAGGGTTCGTTTGTTCAACGATTAAAGTCCTACGTGATCTGAGTTCAGACCGGAGTAATCCAGGTCAGTTTCTATCTATGCTGTGCTCTTTTCTAGTACGAAAGGACCGAAAAGAAGAGGCCCATGCTTGAAGCACGCCTCCCCTCCCCCTGATGAAAACAACTAAATCAGGCAAAAGGCACACCTCCGGCAGCCCAAGAAAAAGGCGTGTTAAGGTGGCAGACTCCGGCTATTGCAAAAGACCTAAGCCCTTTAAACAGAGGTTCAAATCCTCTCCTTGACTATGCTCTCAACACTCACCACCCACATCTTAAACCCCCTAGCCTACATTGTCCCCATCCTCCTAGCCGTTGCCTTCCTCACACTGCTTGAGCGCAAAGTACTAGGGTACATACAACTACGAAAAGGCCCCAACATCGTAGGGCCCTACGGGCTCCTACAGCCCATCGCAGACGGCATTAAACTATTCATCAAAGAGCCCGTAGGACCCTCCACCTCCTCCTCCGCCCTCTTTCTAGCAGCCCCCGTCCTATCTCTCACCCTCGCCCTCACACTCTGAGCCCCTCTGCCCATCCCCCACTCTGTCATAGACCTTAACCTGGGCATCCTCGTTATCCTCACCTTATCAAGCCTGGCTGTCTACTCCCTTCTAGGCTCAGGATGAGCATCCAATTCTAAATACGCCCTAATAGGGGCTCTCCGAGCTGTTGCCCAAACCATTTCCTACGAAGTGAGCCTCGGGCTCATCCTCCTAAACGTAGTAGTCTTTACAGGAGCATTCACACTACAAACCTTTAACGTGACACAAGAAAGCATCTGACTCCTTGCCCCCACTTGGCCCCTAGCTGCAATATGATACATCTCAACCCTTGCAGAAACAAACCGGGCCCCCTTTGATTTAACAGAAGGGGAATCAGAACTGGTCTCAGGCTTTAATGTAGAGTACGCAGGAGGCCCCTTCGCCCTATTCTTCTTAGCAGAATACGCTAACATCCTCCTCATAAACACCCTCTCTACTATTCTCTTCTTAGGCGCCTCCCATATCCCAACATTCCCTGAACTCACAACAATCAACCTAATAACCAAAGCCGCCCTCCTCTCAGTCATTTTCCTGTGGGTCCGAGCCTCTTACCCCCGATTCCGCTACGACCAATTAATACACCTTGTATGAAAAAACTTTCTCCCCCTTACACTCGCCCTCATGCTATGAAACCTCGCACTACCCGTTGCCTTTACAGGCCTTCCCCCACAACTATAGCCCCCCCCCCGGACTTGTGCCTGAATTTAAAGGGCCACTTTGATAGAGTGTAACAAGAGGGTTAAAATCCCTCCAACTCCTTAGAAAAAAGGGACTTGAACCCATCCTTAAGAGATCAAAACTCTTGGTGCTTCCACTACACCACTTTCTAGTAATGTCAGCTAAACAAGCTCTTGGGCCCATACCCCAAATATGTTGGTTAAACCCCTTCCATCACTAATGAACCCCTATGTACTTGCCATCCTCATCTTTGGCCTAGGCCTAGGCACAACCCTCACACTCTCAAGCTTCCACTGGTTCCTCGCCTGAGTGGGCCTTGAAATTAGCACCCTGTCCATCATCCCCCTAATAGCCCAACACCACCACCCCCGAGCAGTAGAAGCCACCACCAAATACTTCCTCATCCAAGCAACTGCTGCCGCTATAATCCTTTTTGCCGCCACCTCCAACGCATGACTCACAGGCCAATGAGACATCCTACAGCTAACCCACCCCCTCTCAGCTGACATTACCATTCTAGCCCTTTCACTAAAACTGGGCCTAGCACCCCTACACCTCTGACTCCCAGAAGTCCTCCAAGGTCTAGACCTTACCACTGGCTTAATCCTGTCAACATGACAAAAACTTGCCCCATTTGCCCTCCTAGTCCAAATTCCAGGAACCACCCAAAATCTAATCCTTTTACTAGGGCTCCTGTCAATGCTCTTCGGAGGCTGAGGAGGGCTAAACCAAACCCAGCTCCGAAAAATCCTGGCCTACTCCTCTATCGCTCACCTTGGCTGAATAGTTATCGTAGTACAATTCTCCCCTCCCCTCACACTACTCGCCCTATTCACCTATTTTGTCATGACATTCTCAACATTCCTCGTATTCAAACTAAATAACGCAACAAGTGTCAACGCCCTAGCAACCTCCTGAGCAAAAAGCCCCGTCTTAACAACCCTCGCCCCCTTGGCCCTCCTAGCCCTAGGCGGCCTTCCCCCAATGACAGGCTTTATACCAAAATGACTCATCCTCCAAGAGCTAACCAAACAAGAACTTCCCCTCACAGCCACCCTCGCAGCTCTCTCAGCCCTCCTCAGCCTTTACTTTTACCTCCGCCTGTCCTACGCCATAACCCTAACCGCCTCACCCAACAACCTAATAACAACCACCCCCTGACGCCTCCCCTCCCTTCAACCAACCCTGCCCCTGGCAGTTTCAATCCTCGCTACAGTCTCACTACTCCCCCTAGCCCCCACGATTTTAACCCTGCTCACCCCCTAGCGAGGACTTAGGATAATTGATTAAACCAATGGCCTTCAAAGCCGCAAATGAGAGCTAGAGTCTCCCAGCCCTCGATTGTTTAAGACCTGCAGGACTCTATCCCACATCTCGTGTGTGCAAAACAAGCACTTTAATTAAGCTAAGGCCTTCCTAGATGAGAAGGCCTCGATCCTACAAACTCTTAGTTAACAGCTAAGCGCCCAAGCCAGTGGGCATTCATCTACCCTTTCCCCGCCGCGGACGCGGCCAGGCGGGGAAAGCCCCGGCAGGCAGTTAGCCTGCTTCTTCAGTTTTGCAAACCAATATGTTAACACCTCAGAGCTCTGACAGGGAGAGGATTCAAACCTCCGTCTATGGGGCTACAACCCACCGCTTAACTCAGCCACCCTACCTATGATAATCACACGGTGATTTTTCTCAACCAACCACAAATGAGGGCTAGAGTCTCCGCCTCAATTGTTTAAGGTGCAGGACTCTATCCGACATCTCGTGTGTGCAAAACGAGCACTTTAATTAAGCTAAGCCTCTCTAGATGAGAAGGCCTCGGTCCTACAAACACTTAGTTAACAGCTAAGCGCCCAAGCCAGTGGGCATTCATCTACCCTTTCCCCGCCGCGGACGCGGCCAGGCGGGGAAAGCCCCGGCAGGCAGTTAGCCTGCTTCTTCAGTTTTGCAAACCAATATGTTAACACCTCAGAGCTCTGACAGGGAGAGGATTCAAACCTCCGTCTATGGGGCTACAACCCACCGCTTAACTCAGCCACCCTACCTATGATAATCACACGGTGATTTTTCTCAACCAACCACAAAGACATCGGTACCCTCTACCTTATTTTCGGTGCTTGGGCCGGCATAGTCGGCACAGCCCTGAGCCTTCTCATCCGAGCTGAACTCAGCCAGCCGGGGGCCCTCCTTGGTGATGACCAAATTTATAATGTCATTGTCACAGCCCACGCCTTCGTAATAATTTTCTTTATGGTCATACCTATAATGATCGGCGGGTTCGGGAATTGACTCATTCCCCTAATAATTGAAGCCCCTGACATAGCCTTCCCTCGAATAAATAACATAAGCTTTTGACTTCTACCCCCATCCTTTCTCCTCCTCCTTGCCTCTTCTGGCGTCGAAGCAGGGGCAGGCACTGGGTGAACAGTCTATCCACCTCTCGCAGGGAACCTAGCACATGCAGGAGCCTCCGTCGACCTAACCATCTTCTCTCTGCACTTAGCAGGGATCTCCTCTATCCTCGGGGCAATTAACTTTATTACAACTATCTTTAACATAAAACCCCCGGGCGTCTCTATCTACCAAATCCCCCTATTTGTGTGGGCTGTCTTAATCACAGCAGTTCTACTCCTTCTCTCTCTGCCAGTCCTTGCAGCTGGCATCACAATGCTTCTCACAGACCGCAACCTGAATACAACATTCTTCGACCCCGCAGGAGGGGGTGACCCCATCCTTTACCAACACCTGTTCTGATTCTTCGGCCACCCTGAGGTCTACATTCTTATTCTCCCCGGATTCGGCATAATCTCACACATCGTTGCCTTCTATGCCGGCAAAAAAGAGCCCTTCGGGTACATGGGAATGGTGTGAGCTATAATGGCCATCGGATTCCTTGGCTTCATCGTCTGAGCACACCACATGTTCACAGTAGGCATGGACGTAGACACCCGAGCCTACTTCACCTCCGCCACCATAATTATCGCCATTCCCACTGGGGTAAAAGTATTCAGCTGACTAGCCACCCTGCATGGAGGACACATTAAGTGAGAAACCCCTCTCTTATGGGCTCTCGGCTTTATTTTCTTATTCACAGTCGGAGGCCTCACTGGGATTATCTTAGCCAACTCCTCCCTAGATATTATTCTACACGACACCTACTATGTAGTCGCACACTTCCACTACGTCCTGTCCATGGGAGCAGTCTTTGCTATCATGGCCGCTTTCGTACACTGATTCCCCCTCTTTACAGGCTACTCCCTCCACAGCAGTCTAACAAAAATTCACTTCTGCATCATATTCCTGGGAGTAAACGTCACATTCTTCCCCCAACACTTCCTAGGCTTAGCAGGGATGCCTCGACGCTACTCAGATTACCCCGATGCCTACACCCTGTGAAACACTGTCTCCTCAATCGGGTCCCTAGTGTCCCTGGTCGCAGTAATTCTATTCTTGTATATCATTTGAGAGGCCTTCACCTCTAAACGAGAAGTCATTATAGTAGACCTAGTCTCCACTAACGTGGAATGGCTACACGGCTGCCCTCCCCCTTACCACACATTCGAAGAGCCTGCCTTTGTCCGAATCTAGCTGCCCAGACGAGAAAGGGAGGAGTTGAACCCCCATCCGTTGGTTTCAAGCCAACCACATAGCCCCTCTGCCACTTTCTTTATAAGACACTAGTAAAACCGACCATTACACTGCCTTGTCAAGGCAGAATCGCGGGTTAAAACCCCGCGTGCCTTAAGCACAAGCTAGAATGGCACGTCCCTCTCAATTAGGATTCCAAGATGCGGCCTCACCCGTGATAGAAGAGCTCCTGAACTTTCATGACTACGCCATGGTAATTGTATTCTTAATTAGTACCCTCGTACTTTACATTATCGTGGTGACGGCCTCCACCAAACTAACCGACAAAAAACTCACGCAATCCCAAGGGGCTGAAATGATCTGAACCGTCGCCCCAGCCATCCTACTCATCATAGTCGCCCTCCCCTCCCTTCGAATTCTCTACATCATAGACGAAATTAATAACCCCCACCTAACAGTCAAAGCAGTAGGACACCAGTGATTCTGATCTTACGAATACTCAGACCATGAAAATATCGAGTTCGAATCCTACATAATCCCCACAAACGACCTCTCCGAAGGGCAGTACCGCCTTTTAGAAGCAGACAACCGAATGGTGGTTCCAACTAAAGCCCAAGTTCGTATACTAATCACATCTGACGACGTCATTCACGCATGAGCCGTGCCTGCCCTCGGACTAAAAGTAGACGCAGTCCCCGGACGCCTAAACCAAACAGCCTTTATTATTGGCCGCCCAGGTGTGTTCTACGGACAATGCTCTGAAATCTGCGGGGCAAACCACAGCTTTATGCCCATCGTAGTCGAAACTATCGACACAGAAGACTTTGTATTCTGAATTAGCACTATACTAGAATCTTCACTAAGAAGCTAAATCGGACACAGCGTTAGCCTTTTAAGCTAAAGACTGGTGGGCCCAACACACCCCTAGTGACATGCCACAACTCAATCCCGCCCCTTGATTCGCCACCCTGGTATTTTCCTGATTTATCTTCCTTGTTGTAATTCCCCCAAAAATCTTAGCCCATACCTACCCCAACGAGCCCACAGCACAAAGCACAGAAAAACCCCCTACAACCCCCTGAGCCTGACCATGACACTAAGCCTATTCGACCATTTTATTAGCCCCATTTTCCTAGGTGTCCCCCTTGTAGCTCTCGCTACCGCCCTCCCCTGACTTCTCTTCCCCGCCCCCACAACCCGATGGCTTAACAATCGACTGCTATCAGTACAAAACTGATTTATCGGAACCTTTGCCAAGCACATCTCCCTCCCCCTAAACGTCGGGGGCCATAAGTGAGCCCTCCTCCTAACCTCCCTCTTAATCTTTCTAATCACCATCAATATGCTAGGCCTTATCGCATATTCCTACACCCCTACAACACAACTCTCATTCAGCCTGGGGTTCGCAGTACCCTTGTGACTTGCAACCGTCATTACAGGACTACGAACCCAGCCAACCCACGCATTCGCACACCTCCTTCCAGAAGGCACCCCCGTCCTCCTGATCCCAGTCTTAGTCATTATCGAAACAATTAGTCTAATGATTCGACCCATTGCCCTAGGTGTCCGACTCACAGCCAACCTAACAGCCGGTCATCTTCTCATCCACTTGCTATCTACAGGCGCATACGTCCTATACCCAACAATACCCGCCGTTGCCCTATTACCAACAATCTTTATATTTGCCTTAACCCTTTTAGAAGTGGCCGTAGCCATGATCCAAGCTTACGTCTTTGTCCTCCTCCTAAGCCTCTACCTACAAGAAAACGTCTAATGGCCCACCAAGCACACGCATACCACATAGTAGACCCCAGCCCTTGACCCCTAACAGGCGCAGTAGCCGCCCTCATGCTCACATCTGGCCTTGCCATCTGATTCCACTTTAATAAAATATCCCTTATAGCCCTGGGACTCGTACTACTTCTAGCAACCATATACCAATGATGACGAGACATTATCCGAGAAGGGACCTTCCAAGGCCACCACACACCCCCTGTTCAAAAAGGCCTCCGCTACGGCATGGTCCTGTTCATTACATCAGAAGTCTTCTTCTTCCTAGGCTTTTTCTGAGCTTTCTACCACTCAAGCCTTGCCCCCACCCCTGAGCTAGGGGCCTGCTGACCCCCAGCAGGGGTCACACCCTTAGACCCCTTTGAGGTCCCCCTACTTAACACTGCCGTACTACTAGCATCCGGCGTCACAGTCACCTGAGCCCACCACAGCATCATAGAGGGGGAACGAAAACAGGCAATTCAGTCTCTAACCCTAACCATCCTATTAGGCTTCTACTTTACCTTCCTTCAAGCACTAGAGTACTATGAAGCCCCCTTTACAATCGCCGACAGTGTCTATGGGGCCACCTTCTTTGTTGCCACTGGATTCCACGGCCTCCACGTTATCATCGGCTCTACCTTCCTCGCTGTCTGTCTACTCCGCCAAGTACACTACCACTTCACATCTGAACACCACTTTGGTTTTGAAGCAGCTGCCTGATACTGACACTTTGTAGATGTTGTCTGACTATTCCTTTACATCTCCATCTACTGATGAGGCTCATAACCTTTCTAGTACCAACACTAGTATGAGTGACTTCCAATCACCCGGTCCTGGTTAAAATCCAGGGAAAGGTAATGAACTTGACTACAACAGTAGCAACCCTCGCTATCCTACTCTCCCTCCTCCTAGCAACCATCTCCTTCTGGCTCCCCCAACTGAACCCAGACTACGAAAAACTATCCCCCTACGAGTGCGGGTTCGACCCCGTGGGCACAGCTCGCCTCCCCTTCTCCCTACGATTTTTCCTCGTCGCTATCCTGTTCCTCCTGTTTGATCTAGAGCTTGCCCTCCTATTGCCCCTCCCCTGAGGAAACCAACTAATCACCCCTTTCTACACATTCGCCTGAGCAGCAGCCATCCTAGGACTCTTAACCCTCGGCCTAATCTATGAGTGAATCCAAGGAGGACTAGAATGAGCCGAATAAGCAGTTAGTTTAAAACAAACCTTTGATTTCGGCTCAAAAACTTGTGGTTCAAATCCACAACTGCTTAATGACCCCCACACACCTAGCCTTCTCATCAGCCTTTCTCCTAGCACTAGTAGGCTTAACCCTCCACCGAACCCGCCTTCTATCCGCCCTTATCTGCCTAGAAGGGATGATGCTATCACTATTCATTGGCCTCACCCTCTGAGCCCTACAGCTAGACGCCACTGCACATCTCTCGTCACCCATGTTCCTCCTAGCCCTCTCTGCATGTGAAGCCAGCACAGGCCTGGCCCTTCTAGTCGCCACTGCCCGAACCCACGGCTCCGACCGCCTACAAAGTCTCAATCTTCTACAATGCTAAAAATCCTTATCCCCACCCTCATACTCGTCCCCACGATCTGACTTGCTCCTACCAAATGATTATGAACCGCAACCCTGGGACAAAGCCTATTAATTGCCCTTATAAGCCTTGCCTGATTCAACAACATATCCGAAACAGGGTGGTCCACTCTTAACCCCTACATAGCAACAGACCCCCTCTCAACCCCTCTGCTTACCCTAACATGCTGACTTCTCCCCCTCATAATTCTAGCCAGCCAAAGCCACATAAGCCTAGAGCCAATAAACCGCCAACGAACCTACATCACACTCCTGTCATCCCTCCAGCTGTTTCTGATCCTAGCTTTTGGGGCCACAGAAATCATTATGTTCTACGTCATATTTGAAGCCACTCTAATCCCTACCCTCATTATTATCACCCGCTGAGGGAACCAGACAGAACGGCTGAACGCAGGCACATACTTCCTATTTTACACACTAGCCGGGTCCCTCCCCCTCTTAGTCGCCCTCCTCCTCCTTCAAAACGAGGCAGGCACCCTCTCAATGGTCACACTTCAGTACGTAAAACCCCTACAACTTCTAACGTATAGCGACAAAGTCTGATGAGCAGGCTGTCTCCTGGCCTTCCTAGTTAAGATGCCCCTATACGGCATGCATCTCTGACTCCCCAAAGCCCACGTAGAAGCCCCTATCGCAGGGTCAATGGTCCTAGCAGCTGTCCTCCTAAAACTAGGCGGGTACGGCATGATACGAATAATGATTATGCTAGAACCCCTAACCAAAGAAATAAGCTACCCCTTCATCATTCTAGCCTTGTGGGGAATTATCATGACAGGCTCCATCTGCTTACGACAAACAGACTTGAAAGCCCTCATTGCCTATTCATCAGTAAGCCACATGGGCCTCGTTGTAGGTGGCATCCTTATCCAAACCCCTTGAGGCTTTACTGGGGCTCTTGTCCTCATGATCGCACACGGACTTGCATCCTCCGCCCTATTTTGCCTTGCCAACACCAATTATGAACGAACCCACAGCCGAACAATAGTCCTAGCCCGAGGACTACAAATAGTCCTCCCCCTCATAACCTCCTGATGGTTCATTGCCAGCTTAGCCAACCTAGCCCTGCCCCCTCTCCCCAACCTCATAGGGGAACTAATAATTATCACCTCCCTATTCAACTGATCCTGATGAACTCTTGTACTCACAGGAGCGGGGACGCTAATCACCGCCAGCTATTCCCTCTACATATTCTTAATGACCCAACGAGGGCCTCTGCCCCCACACATCATCAGTCTCAACCCCACCTACTCCCGTGAACACCTCCTTATTGCCCTCCACCTGGTACCCCTCTTACTTCTCATCCTTAAGCCCGAGCTAATCTGAGGCTGGGCCACCTGTAGGCATAGTTTAAACAAAACATTAGATTGTGATTCTAATAATAGAAGTTAGAACCCTCTTGCCCACCGAGAGAGGTCCGACGACAGCAAGGATTGCTAACCCTTTGCCCCCTTAGTTAAACCCCAAGGCTCACTCGCCGCTCCTAAAGGATAACAGTCTATCCATTGGTCTTAGGAACCAAAAACTCTTGGTGCAAATCCAAGTAGCAGCTATGCACCCTACTGCCCTATTGATAACCTCTAGCCTTATAGTTATTTTTACACTACTAATCTACCCCCTGGCCACAACTTTTAGCCCTCACCCCTTAATGGCCTCCTGAGCCACTTCCCACGTTAAAACTGCAGTCAAAACAGCCTTCCTAATCAGCCTGGCTCCCCTATTCATCTATCTAAACGAAGGGGCAGAAACAATCATTACGAACTGAAGCTGAATGAACACCAACACTTTTGACATTAACCTTAGCTTCAAATTTGACCACTACTCAATCATTTTCCTCCCCATCGCACTATACGTCACCTGGTCCATTTTAGAGTTTGCATCTTGGTACATGCACACTGACCCCTACATGAACCGATTCTTTAAATACCTCCTATTTTTCCTAGTTGCCATAATCATCCTAGTGACAGCCAATAACATATTCCAGCTGTTCATCGGATGGGAAGGAGTGGGCATTATGTCCTTCCTCCTTATCGGGTGGTGGTACGGGCGAGCAGACGCCAACACTGCAGCCTTACAAGCAGTTGTATACAATCGAGTCGGAGACATTGGCCTTATCCTAGCCATAGCCTGAATAGCGATAAACCTCAACTCGTGAGAAATACAACAAATATTCTCCACCTCAAAAGAGTTTGACCTCACTCTTCCTCTAATGGGTCTGATCCTCGCCGCAACTGGCAAATCAGCCCAATTTGGACTCCATCCCTGACTACCCTCTGCAATAGAGGGTCCTACGCCGGTCTCTGCCCTACTTCATTCCAGCACCATAGTGGTCGCTGGCATCTTTCTGCTCGTTCGCCTAAGCCCCCTCATAGAAAACAACCAAGCAGCTTTATCAACATGTCTATGCCTAGGAGCCCTAACAACCCTTTTCACTGCCACCTGCGCTCTCACCCAAAACGACATCAAAAAAATCATTGCATTTTCAACCTCCAGCCAACTGGGCTTAATAATGGTGACAATCGGACTTAACCAACCCCAACTAGCCTTCCTCCACATTTGCACTCACGCCTTCTTCAAAGCAATAATGTTCCTAGCCTCCGGCTCCATTATCCACGCCCTCAATGACGAACAAGACATCCGAAAAATGGGCGGTATCCGGTATCTCCTTCCCAAAACAACGGCTTGCCTTACAATCGGGAGCTTAGCCCTCACAGGCACTCCTTTCCTCGCAGGTTTCTACTCTAAAGATGCCATCATCGAAGCCATAAACACATCCTACATCAACGCCTGAGCCCTTGTACTCACCCTACTAGCAACCTCCTTCACAGCCATCTACAGCCTCCGGATCTTCTACCTGGTCTCAGCAGGCTACCCTCGTTTCGCAACCCTCCTCCCCCCATCAGACCCCAACCCAGCATCCATCGCCCCCATCAAACGCTTAGCCTGAGGCAGCATTATTGCCGGCCTCTTGATTACCTCAAACATACTCCCCCTAAAAACCCCGGTGATAACGATACCCCCCACATTAAAACTCAGCGCCCTAGCCGTAACCCTCACAGGACTACTCATCGCCCTAGAACTCGCCTCCCTGACAAACAAACAATTTAAACCAAGCCCCCTGGCTGGGCCTCACCACTTCTCCAACATACTAGGATTCTTCCCAGCAATCGTCCACCGCTATACCCCCAAAGTTAACCTCCTCCTAGGACAAACCATGGCCAGCCAAACAGTAGACCAAGCCTGACTAGAAAAAACAGGCCCAAAAATGCTAGCCACCGTAAACATGCCCATCATCACCTCAGCAAGCAACGCCCAACAAGGCATAATCAAAACCTACCTCACCATCTTCTTATTCACTCTCGCCCTAATAACACTCTTATTCAACACCTAGACTGCCCGGAGAGTCCCACGAGAAAGCCCCCGCGTTAACTCTAACACCACAAACAACGCCAAGAGCAAAGCCCAAGCCCCCAACATCATCAATCCCCCGCCCGAAGAGTACATCAAAGCCACCGCTCCCTGATCCACCCCGCAGTGCGATTGGTCCTCCACACCCACCCCCAAGTCCTTATAAGAGGGCACCCAGCTTCAGAAAAAACATGTAACCACCCAAAAAATGCCAACCATAGCAACCAAATTCATGTTTCAAGAAGACCCCTCATCCTCAGGATACGCTTCTGGGGACAATGCTGTACAAAAAATAAACACCACAAGCATCCCCGCCAAGTAGATCAAAGCTAACGCTAAGCATAAAAAAACACCCCCTGAACAACACACAGCCCCACTCCCCAATACGCAAACAAAAATTAACCCTAGAGAAGCATAATAAGTCGAAGACGTACATACAACCATTAACATCCCAAACAACACCCCACTCACGAAAAAAATCTCTAATATAGGCATGAGTTTCTGCCCGGGCTTTAACCGAGACCAATGACTTGAAAAACCACCGTTGTATTCAACCACAGAAACCTTTATGGCCAGCCTTCGAAAGACCCACCCCCTCCTAAAAATTGCAAACGACGCACTCGTTGACCTCCCTGCCCCCGTAAACATCTCCGTCTGATGAAACTTTGGCTCCCTCCTTGGGCTGTGTCTAGCGACCCAGATCCTCACCGGACTCTTCCTAGCCATGCATTATACATCAGACATCACAACAGCCTTTTCTTCCGTCGCCCACATCTGCCGAGACGTTAACTACGGCTGGCTGATCCGAAACCTCCACGCCAATGGTGCCTCCTTCTTTTTTATTTGCATCTACATGCACATTGGTCGAGGGCTCTACTATGGCTCCTACCTTTATAAAGAGACCTGAAACATCGGAGTCGTCCTCCTACTCCTCGTAATAATAACCGCCTTTGTTGGCTACGTTTTACCCTGAGGACAGATATCTTTCTGAGGTGCCACTGTCATCACTAACCTCCTGTCCGCTGCCCCCTATGTGGGAGGAGACCTGGTAAAATGAATTTGAGGAGGCTTCTCCGTTGACAACGCCACCCTCACCCGATTTTTTGCCTTCCACTTTCTATTCCCCTTCCTTATCGCAGCCGCAACTGTAATCCACCTCCTATTCCTACACGAGACAGGCTCCAACAACCCCGCAGGCCTTAACTCCGACGCAGACAAAATCCCATTCCACCCATACTTCTCCTATAAAGACCTGCTTGGGTTTGCTGTAATACTAATTGCACTCACAACCCTCGCCCTATTCTCCCCCAACCTATTGGGCGACCCAGACAATTTCACACCCGCCAACCCACTTGTGACTCCTCCCCACATCAAGCCCGAGTGATACTTCTTATTTGCTTACGCCATCCTACGATCCATCCCAGACAAACTAGGCGGGGTTCTCGCCCTTCTCTTTTCAATCCTTGTGCTGATAGTTGTCCCCCTACTCCACACATCAAAACAACGAGGCCTAACATTCCGCCCTCTCACCCAAACACTATTCTGAGCCCTAGTCGCAGATGTTTTCATCCTCACCTGAATTGGAGGCATGCCAGTAGAGCACCCCTTCATCATCATTGGCCAACTAGCATCCTTCCTTTACTTCTTCCTATTCCTTGTACTGCTCCCACTCACTGGGTGGGTAGAAAATAAAATTCTTGAATAAACCCGCCCTAGTAGCTCAGCGCCAGAGCACCGGTCTTGTAAATCGGACGTCGAGGGCTAAATTCCCTCCTAGTGCTCAAAGAAAGGAGATTCTAACTCCCACCCCTAACTCCCAAAGCTAGGATTCTAAACTGAACTATTCTCTGCCTTCGGCTGACCCCCCCCCTTTT